AGACAGGTTTAACTGAAGCTGTTCAAACAGGCATAGGTCAACTAAACGGTATTCCCGTAGCAATTGGGGTTATGGATTTTCAGTTCATGGGAGGTAGTATGGGATCCGTAGTAGGTGAGAAAATCACTCGTTTGATTGAGTATGCTACTAATCGATCTCTACCTGTCATTATTGTGTGTGCTTCTGGAGGAGCACGCATGCAAGAAGGAAGTTTGAGCTTGATGCAAATGGCTAAAATATCTTCTGCTTCATATGATTACCAATCCACTAAAAAGTTATTCTATGTATCAGTCCTTACATCTCCTACAACCGGTGGAGTAACAGCCAGTTTTGGTATGTTGGGAGATATCATTATTGCTGAACCTAATGCGTACATTGCATTTGCGGGTAAAAGAGTAATTGAACAAACATTGAATAAGACAGTACCCGATGGTTCACAAGCGGCTGAGTATTTATTCCATAAAGGCTTATTCGACCCAATCGTACCACGTAATCCTTTAAAAGGTGTTCTAAGTGAGTTATTTCAGCTCCATGCTTTCTTTCCCTTGAATCAAAATTCCAAAAATTAAAGTATAGCACTAGATTCAGTTATTTTATTTGTAGCGAACAAGTATTTAGTTCATCGTAATAAAAAAACTAAGAAAAATGTTCTTTGGTGATATAAGTTACACTTTCTAGTAAGAGTCAGAAGTTTCGGATAATTTTTTTTCTTCCAGATCCAGATCTATTTTTTATCTTACCTCTATTCATGATTAGGTATTATGAACCTCTATCAACAGGATAAAATAAAAAAGCGAATTTCTCTTTCCGAGGAATTCTAATTTAGGGAAATTAAAAGAATTTTATCTGTCTATCTTACGTATTAATTAAGATAGACAATAATGAAAAAAATATATATATATATATCAAATATGGAATAATTTCCATATCTATCGCATTTTTACTATGAATCCCTGTTTGTTGGATCTATTATTTAGAGTCGCGAATTCATAATTAACTTTATTTTCATAAGAAACTCCTTATTAGATTGGAAAGAAAGATAGAAAGAACATAAGGATGGGAGAAGAAGAATAATAAAATTTGTAAAAGAAGATTATCCTATCTATATTCGTGTAGAAAGATGAATAGGTACACTTAATTTAGTTCTACATTTTTGCACTTATTATCTATCCTTTTTTTTTTATTTTATTAATATTTTCATTTCTAATTTCTAAATAATTTAAATATATTATTTAGAAATTAGAAATTATATATTTATTAGAAATTATATAATTAGAAATTATATATTTATTAGAAATTATATATTCTTATATACTTAGTAGTATTATAGTATTTTTGAATAGTATTTTTGAATAGTATTATTCAAACTTCATATTATATAAAATACTATAGTCAATATTACTTAATATTACTTAGTATAGATATACTTATCATATCATAAGATATCTTTCTAATTTCTAATAGATACAAATATTAAATCGAGGCACCCATTCTATGACAGATCTCAACTTACCCTCTATTTTTGTGCCTTTAGTGGGCCTAGTATTTCCGGCAATTGCAATGGCTTCTTTATCTCTTCATGTCCAAAAAAATAAGATTGTCTAGATCCAATGGGACCAAATCTTATCAATTTATTTCAACACTGGATCATAATACAGATATTTATTTAATGTAATATGGTACGATATGTGGCTCTTTCCACACACAACTACAACTGAAAGAACTGTTATGCATGCGGATACATGATATCCGCATAAATGCATGTATATATATGCAGGGTATACCTGGTTAAAAACGGATCAGTGAATATTTTTAATAGAAAGTCAATGTATCTAACCAATTACTCCACATCAGAATAGTGCTAGTTGATGAAAGTTACTTCGGGATCAAGAAAGGTAAAGTCAAATTCATTTGGGTTATTCTCTCAATTCCAATCGAATGCAACTGGATCTAGTATAGTATGAATTGGCGATCAGAACATATATGGATAGAACTTATAAGGGGGTCTCGAAAAACAAGTAATTTTGGCTGGGCCTGTATCCTTTTTTTAGGTTCACTAGGATTCTTAGCGGTTGGAACTTCCAGTTATCTTGGTAGGAATCTGATATCCGTATTTCCATCTCAGCAAATTCTTTTTTTTCCACAAGGAATCGTGATGTCTTTCTACGGGATCGCGGGTCTATTCGTTAGCTCCTATTTGTGGTGCACAATTTTGTGGAATGTAGGTAGTGGTTATGACCGATTCGATAGAAAAGAAGGAATTGTGTGCATTTTTCGTTGGGGATTTCCTGGAATAAATCGTCGCATCTTCCTTCGCTTCCTTATGAGGGATATCCAATCAATCAGAATTGAGGTTAAAGAGGGTCTTTATCCTCGTCGTGTCCTTTATATGGAAATCAGAGGTCAAGGGGCCATTCCCTTGACTCGTACTGATGAGAATTTTACTCCACGAGAAATTGAACAAAAAGCTACCGAATTGGCCTATTTCTTGCGCGTACCAATTGAAGTATTTTGATGAAGTATTTTGTGAAATGAATTGAACAATAAAGAATAAATGTTTTCTCGGCATGGGGGAAGGAACTTGCTAATTCCTTTTTTAATACAATTGAAGTCTTTTTGGAATGTTCATTCGAACAAAAAACATGTTAGATTATTCTATTTCCTCGTTCCTTTGTCGTGGGTGGCGACTCCCATAGAATAAAACAAAAAAGCAGGAGGGCGTATATAGAATAACTATAATAAACTATACTATAATTAAGAATAGAATAAATTTTTGGTATACAAATGGTATACCAAAAGTATTTCGTATGCGTATGGATCCCAACTCAATTCTTTTATACTCGAAAATTTCTACTAGAAAAAGGCTAATCTAATAAGTAGGGATTCATCAAATATATCCGAACATGTATTTCGTAATACGGAATTCATCTCATCTTTTTAGGCCAAAAATTTTGATGATACCTTTTTTTCCTTGGTTGTGGCTAGATGGTGAAACATTTCGAAATAATTAACTGGGGGGGGGTTCGAAATCCGATTCGTTATTTTAAGTGGGTTTTCGAGTGTTCATAGAAAGGAACAAATGAAGATGAAATTGCTTCGAATTTGCCCAATTGAAATATCTGGGAATAATATTGATTTTGCATTTTTATCCGAAAAGGGCGGACCCTTATTCCATTTCTATATTCCTTCTAGATCCAAGAACGAAACTCCATTTTTACACAAAAATTGGAATGAATAGGCCCATAGGTTCAATACCTTGTTATAGAACTCGTGCTTCAGAGAAATATCATATAGAGTCAACGAATGAAGCAGGTTCATTAACAATTCAATTCACAGATAAAAAATGAAAAAAAAGAAAGCATTGCCTTCTTTCCCATATCTTGTATCTATAGTATTTTTGCCCTGGTGGGTCTCTCTCTCATTTAATAAATGTCTGGAACTTTGGGTTACTAATTGGTGGAATACGGGGCAATCCGAAACTTTCTTGAATGATATTCAAGAGAAAAACGTTCTAGAAAGATTCATAGAATTAGAAGAACTCTTTCTGTTGGACGAAATGATAAAGGAGTACCCGGAGACACATATACAAAAACCTCGTATAGGAATACACAAGGAAACGATACAATTGGTCAAAACACACAATGAATATCATCTCCATATCATTTTGGATTTCTCGACAAATATAATCTCTTTCGCTATTCTAAGTAGTTATTTTATTCTGGGTAATGAGGAACTTGTCATTCTGAATTCTTGGGTTCAGGAATTACTCTATAACTTAAGTGACACAATAAAAGCTTTTTCGATTCTTTTAGTTACTGATTTATGGATTGGATTTCACTCGACTCATGGTTGGGAACTAATAATTGGTTCGTTCTACAACGATTTTGGATTGGCTCATAACGATCAAATTATATCTGGTCTTGTTTCCACTTTTCCAGTTATTCTAGATACAATTGTGAAATATTGGATTTTCCATTATTTAAATCGTGTATCTCCTTCGCTTGTAGTCATTTATCATTCAATGAATGAATGAAGAACTCATTTGATCTCCTGATATCAATCAAATCAAAATCTTTCTTCCTTTATAAAGAAAGCATTTTGAATCTTACTTAATTCTTTATATTTCTACCAGTTCAAGGTATTCGTCCTATATTTCAGTACAACTATTCCAGTACAATGACAGACTCGTGCATAGGGAACTTTACTAGTTACCTATCTAATTTATTGTAGAAATTCCGAGATCTATGATTGGACATGCAAAATAGAAATACTTTTTCTTGGCTAAAGGAACAGATGACTCGATCCATTTCTGTATCGATCATGATATATGTAATAACTCGAGCATCCATTTCAAATGCATATCCCATTTTTGCGCAGCAGGGTTATGAAAACCCACGAGAAGCAACTGGACGAATTGTATGTGCTAATTGCCATTTAGCTAATAAGCCCGTGGATATTGAAGTTCCGCAAGCTGTGCTTCCTGATACTGTATTTGAAGCAGTTGTTCGAATTCCTTATGATATGCAACTGAAACAAGTTCTTGCTAATGGTAAAAAAGGGGGGTTGAATGTGGGCGCTGTTCTTATTTTACCCGAGGGATTCGAATTAGCCCCCCCCGATCGTATTTCTCCTGAGTTGAAAGAAAAGATAGGAAATCTGTCTTTTCAGAGTTATCGTCCCAATAAAAAAAATATTCTTGTGATAGGTCCTGTTCCGGGTCAGAAATATAGTGAAATCGTCTTTCCCATTCTTTCCCCCGACCCTGCTACGAAGAAAGACGTTCACTTCTTAAAATATCCCATATATGTGGGTGGGAACAGAGGAAGGGGTCAGATTTATCCTGATGGTAGCAAGAGTAACAATACAGTCTATAATGCTACATCAGCAGGTATAGTAAGCAAAATAGTACGTAAAGAAAAGGGAGGATATGAAATAACCATAGTTGATGCATCGGATGGACGTCAAGTGGTTGATATTATACCTCCAGGGCCAGAACTTCT